ACTGAGTTAAGTAGGTCATTTACCATGACAAAGAGAAACAAAAAGAAATCATCACATCGATGAATTATAAATACAATATTACTTCTAAGCAATACCACTACTCAAAGAGATCAAAGAGGATATGTCTTGAATCATCTAATATTCATCTTGACAAGAAATTATCTACATAATATGATAAAATATGTATCACAAACACAAGGGCTATAGCTCAGTTAGGTAGAGCACCTCGTTTACACGCGCGCCAATGTTTTTCAGGGGAGTCCATCCCAGCATGGAATCAAAAGAATTGATCTTATTGAAAAATCGATGTCTTACTCCATAACGTTTAGGGAACAAGAGAACAATAGCCTGACAAAAGGTTCTCGGTTCGATTCGGGCGCCTATTTAAGAGCGCCAAATGGAACCCATCCTGGATTTGAGATATTGATAAGGTGAATACCCAGCCTATTCAATGCTAGGCCTTAATGAGTATAAGGAACTCAAAAAATTCTCTTTTCGCCCTATGAACTTGAAGGTGTAGGAAGTTTCATATTTGGTTTTTTAAGCAGGTCGATAGGGCCTCCATTTAACTTAGGTTGATCTGATTTCGGCAAGAAGCAGACCTACGTCAAGATAATCCTTCTTTGAAACACTTTGGTAATGCTCCTGAGTCGAAATAAAAATAATGAATCAGAGCACAGGGAGCCATCTCCTTATTAGCAAGAAAAAAGATGGCAGACTAACTGATATTTATATCAGTTAATGAAAGAGCCCAATGCAAAAAAAAGGCATGTTGGGTCTTTGAAACAGTTCGAATCATTTTGATAATAATCAGTTTGATCTGTTTTACCGAGCAGGTCTACGGTTCGAGTCCGTATAGCCCTACTAAAAATGGAAAATACAATACAAAAAGGGTATCCTTTTCATTTCCTGATTAATTCATGTATTCTTTGTTATTTGTAACTGATTGCCCGGTTGCTTGTTTCATCGAAAAAACCATGAAAAAACCATTCTCACAGGCCCCTCGTGGGGATCGCTCAGAGCAGAACATAATAAAACTGAAAACCAAAGCCTATTTCAGAAAACCCAATTGGTATTTTTTTTTTCTCATATTCAGATAAAGTACAGCCAACCTTTATTCTTTCTTCATTAATCCTCGCGGGGAAATTACATACGGATGGATTTTTTTTTACTGACCACAAAGAAAAAAATAAGTCAAACTTCTTTGGTATACCTACGCAATGCTGGAGGATTTTTGGAGTCAAAACTATGACATGAAACGGGTTACAGACTCTAACCTAACCCAATCTTAATCGAATCTAAGAGTAAGTCACATAAATCTAGGAGCGACCTCATTTATTTGTCGATAAGCCAAAGTTTGAAAAACGAGGATCTTTGAGAAATGGAATTCTCAAAATTGTCAAATCGTCTTTTTCTTGGTCTACCTTATCTACCAAAGTAAAAAACACGCAGTCTTATCTTTCCGTATTCAATCAATATCCTAGATCTGTTCTGGTGGATTCTACTAAAATAAACAAAGAAAAAGAGTATACCAAGCCAGGACTAATACTACTCTCAATTCCGAGATCCAAATTCCGAGGCGTTTTCCTACATCTGACTCCTTATTCTGAATCACTAAGAAAAAAAGAAGGAGGGTCCTCCTCTTTGAGGGGTCTAGTTATAAACGAGTTATAAACATAAAAAAATATAAATAGAATAAACTAAATAATCGAATCTCTATTCTATTAGAATAGAGATTCGATATAGAATATAATAGTTCGATATAGAATATAAAAAATAGATAGAAATATTTCAATTAGAATTTAGAATTCTAAGTATTCGAAAGAAAATACTAAAAGGTCGAATTCTATTTTGTTTGAATTCTTTTTCTTTAGCTTTCGAAAAAATGCATCGGAAGGGGCGGTGAAGGCACGCAAGTGTTTTTCTTTTGTATAAGAGCGTCTTTGTATAAGAGCGGTGTATATTCATAACTACTCTATCTATATCGAAAATAGGTAAGTAAGCTTAATGGAAATAGAATTACTATTGATGAATCTGGAAACGAGACATGTACCACAGCCAACAAACGAAATTAGATGGGTCAATAAAAATGAATTGTTGTTTTGACTAAACAATTATGGATGGCTTGACAATTCATTCAATTGAATCGACTAATCGGGTATATTTTTCACATTCATAGGAGTTCCTCTATGTTTCTGCTTTACGAATATGATATTTTCTGGGCATTTCTAATAATATCAAGTGTTATTCCTATTTTGGCATTTCTAATTTCGGGAGTTTTAGCCCCGACTAGCAAAGGGCCAGAGAAACTTTCGAGTTATGAATCGGGTATAGAACCAATGGGCGATGCTTGGTTACAATTTCGAATACGTTATTATATGTTTGCTTTAGTTTTTGTTGTTTTTGATGTTGAAACCGTTTTTCTTTATCCATGGGCACTGAGTTTCGATATATTGGGGGTATCCGTATTTATAGAAGCTCTCATTTTCGTGCTTATCTT